ACATAACAAAAAAGTTTGCGGATCATCCAGTTAATACAAGCATACTATTCTATTCGGATAAATGAAAAGCAGGCCTTTTGCTATGATGTTTCAAATCGCGCTTTTTTAAGATGATGCTTTTGGAGAATTCACTCTATTGATTGGATTCATAATAACTGTTCCTACATAGTCTGTATTCATCCGAAATCGGAAAAAGTACGGGAATTAATCCATTTTCTGAATGCCGTACATAATATGGATTCTTGTAGATGAGACATCATCCAAAGAATTTCTATACTAATTGAAGCTTACTCCATTTATTTTATTATCTCATCCAAGTTTTAATTTTATTTTTTATAAGTTCATCGAAGAAGTTCGAGTTACTCAACGAGCTACTCCCCCCCTTTTTTTCTTGCCCACTACTTTTTAGAAATCCAAAGAAGTGAGGTTCCAATAAATCTAGAAAAAAGGAATAGTACTCTTTAGGCGTAAGGGTATTAAGAATCATTATTCTTTCGACACAAGAAAATTTCCCTTTTCTTGTGTCGAAGATTAGAAAGATGAGTAATCCCTCCTATAATAGGTTGTTCCTTTCATTTATTCCTTGCTTTCTATTCTCCTACCACTTATGTCGACTATCTATTCCTATTCGGATTTTCTTCCTTTTTTCTATTTTTTTCTATATAGAATAGGATACTTTTAATTTTATATATTTCGTGGCATTTCAAATTTGACAATAGTGAGATAGTAACGCCACTCCTATTTGGATTGAAAAAGGGAGTTGGATTCACGTCAAATAGCGCGTTCTTCCCAATATAATATAATACTAATCTATTAGTAGCAACAAAAGCAAGTAAACTAAATCCTATTTTTAACCATACATAATTACATCGATCAACAAGAATTTGGTTTTTATGAACTTTATTTTAATAAATAATAAATACGTGGGCCTAAAAATTCATTTCAGACAATTGAACCTTCTCAAATTGTTTCTTTTTCAGAACCAAAAATATTTGTGCCAGAATAACAGATGCCAAGAAGAACAAAAGGCCTTGTACACGTGATGGATCTTGAAGTACTATTTCTGCGTCTCCTTGACCAAATCCACCCACGTTGGGATTACTTGTTAGTGGTTGATCAAGCTTGATAGATTCACCTTCTGAAACAAGAAGTTCCGGTCCTGGAGGGATAATATCGACCACTTGGTGCCCGTCTGACGTATCTGCTATGCTTATTTCATATCCCCCTTTTTCTTTACGTATTATTTTACTTACTATACCTGCGGATGTAGCATTATAGACTGTATTGTTACTCTTACTCCCATCGGGATAAATCTGACCCCTACCTCTGTTCCCGCCTACATATATAGGATATTTTAAGAAGTGAGCGTCTTTTTGAATAGCGGGGTCTGGGGAAAGAATAGGAAAGGTGATTTCACTATATTTCTGACCTGGAACAGGACCTATCACAAGAATATTTTTTTTTGTGGGACGATAACTCTGAAAAGAAAGATTGCCCATCTTTTCTTTCATTTCGGGAGAAATACGATCGGGGGGGGCTAATTCAAATCCCTCAGGTAAAATAAGAACAGCCCCTACATTCAAACCCCCTTTTTTACCATTAGCAAGAACCTGTTTCAGTTGCATATCATAAGGGATTCTTACAACTGCTTCAAATACAGTATCAGGAAGTATCGCTTGTGGAACCTCAATATCTACGGGCTTATTAGCTAAATGGCAATTGGCACAGACAATACGCCCAGTCGCCTCTCGTGGATTTTCATAACCCTGCTGCGCAAAAATGGGATATGCATATGAAGTAGATGGCCAAGTTATTACATATAGCATTATCGATATAGAAATTGATCGAGCCATCTGCTCCTTTATCCGAGAAAAGATATTTGTTTTTTGCATGGTCCAATCGTTGATCCCGAGAATTTCTACAATAAATTAGGTAGGTTACTAGTATAGTTCCCTATCCACTATTCTGCTATTGTAATGGAATAATTTGACTGGAATACAGGAAGAATCTCTGGGATGGGTATAAATATAAAAGGGGAGTAAATTTTTTAATGCTTTGTTTATGTATGTACAAACAAAGTAACAAGCATTATTATTTGATTAATATCGGTGAACTAGTCTTTAGTCATTCATTGAATGATAAATCACTACAAGTGACGGAGATACGCGATTTAAATATTGGAAAATCCAATATTTAAAAAGTGTATCTAGAATGACTGGGAAAGTGGAAACTAGACCAGATATAATTTGATCATTATGATCAAATCCAAAATCCTTGGAGATAGAGCCGATCATTAGTTCCCAACCATGAGGCGAATGGAATCCGATACATAAATCAGTTAATAAAAGAATAGAAAAAGCTTTTATTGTGTCACTTAAGTTGTAGAGAAATTCTTTCACCCAAGAATTAAGAACGATAAGTTCTTCATTAGCCAGAATAGAATAACCACTTAGAATAGCGAAACAGATTATATTTGTCGAGAAGTGCAAAATGCTATGAATATAACTCTCATTGTGCATCTTGACCAATTGTATCGTTTCTTTGTGGATTCCTATATGGGGCTTTTGTATATGTGTCTCTGGGTACTCCTTTATCATTTCGTCCAAAAAGAAAAGTTCTTCTAATTCTATGAATTTTTCTAGAAGATTCTTTTCTTTAATATCATTCAAAAACGTTTCAGGTTGCCTAGTATTCCACCAATTTGTAAACCAGGATTCCATATTTTTTTTTAATGAGAGAGAAACCCACCAGGGTAAAAATATAATAGATGCAAAATATGTGAGGGTAGTGAATGTTTTCTTTTGTGGCATTTTTAATCTGTAAATTACTCATGAAACCACCTCTTTCGTCGACCCTATCCGATCGAATATTTCTATTAAGCATGAGTTCTATAACAAGGTATCGAACCTATGGATCTAAGACTCCTTTTTTGTTTTTCACTTATTGGTTAGTCCTTGGATCAAGAAAAAATATAGAAATAAGAATAAAGGTTTGTTTCGAATGAAGAAAAAAATTTCCGAGTCTTTCAATTAGTAAAATTTGAAACAATTGCATCTTTTTGATGAATGTTCGAAACAGCCGCCTTTGTTAGATCAATTATTTCGAAGGGCTACCTACAGCCCAGGAATAATTGAGGGAAATTATGAAAAAATTGATATAATGGCGAAATCTAAAATGAGTAGCAAAACCTGAGAAAGTTTGGATATTTATAGTTATTGAGGGATCCAATCATTGATGATCAAGCAGGAAAAAGGCGTATAAAAATAAAAATAGCTTGACAAAAAAAAAGGGGGGTTATTTACAATATAGAATCTATCTGTATCTAACCTACCAATTCAAAATAAAATAGTGGGCCCCAAAAAAAGACGAATTCGAATTCTAGATTATCTTCTGAAATGTTCTGAGATATGTGAAGAACCCATACTTCTTAGACTTGTTACTAGTCTAGTCTGAAAGAATTTAGTTTGTTTTGTTTACACAAAAAAAGTTTTTTTCTGTGTATTCCATATACATCGGCTTTTGCTCGAATGAGTGTTCTGAAAAAACTGAAGTTAAGTTCTATAAAATGAGGATTCCTTAGTCCACTCCCCCATGCTAACAAAGCATTAATTCTTCTCATTTCAAAATACTTTCAATTGGTACGCGCAAGAAATAGGCTAATTCAGCTGCTTTTTGTTCAATTTCTCGTGGAGTCAGGTTCTCATCAGTACGAGTCAAGGGAATGGCTCCCTGGCCTCTTATTTCCATATAAAGGACACGACGAGGAAAAAGACCTTCTTTAATTTCGATTCTAATCGACTGTACATCCCTCATAAGGAATCGAAGGAAGATACGACGATTTATTCCGGGAAATCCCCAACGAAAAATACACACTATTCCTTCTTTTCGATCGAATCGGTCATAACCACTACCTACATTCCACGAAATTGTGCACCACAAATAGGAGCTAATGAACAGACCCGCGATCCCATAGAAAGACATAACGATGCCTTGTGGAAAAAATAGGATTTCCTGAGACGGGAATAGGGATATCAGATTCCTACCAAGATAACTAGAAGTTCCAACCAATAAGAACCCTAGTGAACCTAAAAGAAGGATACAGGCCCAGAAGAAATTACTTGTTTTTCGAGACCCCGTTATAAGTTCTATCCATATACGTTCTGAGCGCCAGTTCATACTAGATCAAGTTGCATTTTATTGGAATTGAGAGAATAACCAAAATGAATTTTACTTTACTTTTTTTGTTCCCGAAGTAACTCTCATCAACTAGCACTATTATGATGTGAACCATTAGAAATAATTTATCAAATTGGTTAGATATAAAAGCGTCTACTTCATAGGGATCTAGACAATCTTATTTTTTTGAACATGAAGAAATAAAGAAGCCATTGCAATTGCCGGGAAAACTAGGCCCACTAAAGGAACAAAAATGGAGGGTAAATCAAAAGTTGTCATAGAATGGATACCTCTATTTAAAATTTGTACCTGTTATAAAGATATCTTATGATAAGTATATCTATTATAAGTATAGAATAATAAGTGCAAGGAATGTAGAACTAAATATGAGTTTTCGCGGTAGATATCGAAATATGCACTATTTTTTTCTATAATTTTATCTATTTTATTTTTTCTATCTCTATAATACGTAAGAGGATAAGATTAAATTCTTTATTCTTCATAAAAAAAAATGCATTATTTTATCCTGTTGATCGAAACTTCCTGATTAGTAATCAGGAATATAGCACCAATTATAGGTATAAAATACAGATCTGGGGGAAAAAAGTATCTGAAACTTCTGATTCCATTTACAATATAAATGGATTTTATGCCCGTAATGAAAACGAACTCTTCTTTTTTTCTTTACCGATAACTAAAATACTTCTTTGCCCCAAATAAAATAACTTAATTGAATGCTCTATTTGATTGAATTTTGATTTAAGGGAAAGAAACCATGAAGCTGAAATAACTCACCCAGAACACTTTTTAAAAGATTACGTGGT